GTTTGTTATTGTCTTCTTTATTATATTTCTTTCGAATGAATCGAAAATTCCAGAGTATATCTTTTCACGGGTCGAACCAAAAAAAAAGAAACTTCGAATATTTCCCTCTTTACTTTACCTTTATCCGGCAGAAAAAAAAAGGAAAATTCCCTATTTTTTTGTCCATGTCCCTAAATTAAATATTAAATAATAGGAGACTTAAATGAAAGTCCCTTTCTCGCATTCGCTCTCCATTGCATTGGCGGAACAAAAATTTCTGATGCATCAATATGGAAATATTTGGTACATGAAGCCATGATCTAATATCTATATCGAAATCCTATATAGATATAAACTGATCTTTTTCTGGAATCAAAGAAAGATATTGAAAAATATATTGCTCTTGTGACTCGGAATAAATGGTTTCTCTGTGGAGGAAGGGAATAGCGATTTATTCCTATGGAGCATCCAGGAACAAGAAGATTCAATCGGAAATATCGACAAATTCTTGCGTGGTCCAAGGAAATCAAAAAAAGGGTCCGCTTCTACAATTTTATCTCTATCCAATTTGAATATCAGAATAGCTGATATAGTCATGATTCAATGGGTCAGGTCCACTTACTTTTTCTTTTCTTGATTTCTAATTTTTCCGATGGATTTAATTGGAACAATGGAGAAGTAGTAAAACTTGGGTTTGTCGATTCATAATTGAGATTGGGTATTATCTCGAATATCCATGTCCCGGGACCAAAAATATAAATAATGAAACATGAGGAGGAGTATAGCCTGTAGTGACATAGTAGTCCTCCTAATAAGTGGGATTCCTTATTATCATAATGAACAAATGTTCAACTTTATACCTATAACTCATTAGAATGATAACTCATTATGCGGTCCGTTTACCTTTTTTTATTACAAATATCAATAATATCTCTATTCTCCGATGAAAAATGAAGACTAAGGCGGGAGCTTCGTGGAAAAAGCCCTTTATCGGATTTGAACCGATGACTTACGCCTTACCATGGCGTTACTCTACCACTGAGTTAAAAGGGCCATTTTCTTCAATTCATGAAGAGGCCACTAACCACTATGAGTCTACTGCATGTATCTATGTATAGACTATATGTACATATATACATGTATGCATAGGGGGCTCATTCAAGAACAAGCCATTTGATTTACCTAGGAAGTTCTAGGGTCAAATCAAATGATTATTTATATTTGAGAAATATCAATGCAATGAATTGTTTCGCTCCTAATTGCTTTGCTTTTATTGACCCATCGAGTCGAGATTCACTTGATTGATACATGTACCAATCCGACATAGATCCAAAATATTTCATCGAATCATGTGATGAAGGATTCGACTCGTACCCTGAACTGAATTCTTATAAAAAAAAAGAATCTTTTCGATTACTTGTCAATCCCTTCCCAGATTTACGAGTTCTACATCACCTTTTTGAATCAATCAAAAAAAAAATTCTATCATTTCTGAATTTCCTGGCTTAGTGTTAGTGAGGCATATCTCGTCTTAACGATGAGCGAATCAATGAGTGAAAATTGAAGAAAGGGGGTTTGACTTTTTTTTTGTCGGACAAATCCCCGCTGAGGGGATCCTATACTTCGTCATATATATATGATGGTTCATGAATGAACAATCAAAAAATTCTATGTAATTGTGGAAGCAAGAAAGATTCTTCGGATCTAGTCATGCCATTACATTATATTATATTGACAATTCCAAAAAACTGCTCATACTATGAGCATAATATGATGGCGATCGGGCAGGTATGCCCCTATCGTCTAGCGGTTCAGGACATCTCTCTTTCAAGGAGGCAGCGGGGATTCGACTTCCCCTGGGGGTAGGGTATTACGAAAGGAAGTTGATCATGGATTATCAATAAGCCTAGAATTGATTCTTCCTGGGTCGATGCCCGAGCGGTTAATGGGGACGGACTGTAAATTCGTTGGCGATATGTCTACGCTGGTTCAAATCCAGCTCGGCCCAATAATTCGCCGATCCATGGGGATGATATAACCAATTTGTCCTCCAGAAATGCCTGATATAGAGGAATAAATAGTCCATTTTTTCTGCTATATCCCTATTTCTTTGTTCATTTGTTCCCACGCGTTCTGATCTTTCTAACGATCTAGATTAATAATCTTTAAATAGAAGAAGGAGTAAAGAAAAAAAGAGTCCTTTTTTTTTTCATTGAAAGATTGATTATCTTATCAATCGATGTGGCAATAACCACAGGATTACTAGTAATCCGTGTCACTCTCACTATAGTTCATATCCATGTGAATATCAATCACTCGTGTTTCTGGTAAAACACGGCAATTATAAATATAAAGAAATTATAAGAATATGTATGAGAATATGTATGCTGTATAACTCATTTCCCTGGGATTGTAGTTCAATCGGTCAGAGCACCGCCCTGTCAAGGCGGAAGCTGCGGGTTCGAGTCCCGTCAGTCCCGACCTAGAATCCGATGAATCCATCAATTCATCTCTCCATTTTCTGTGAAGGGGGGGCAAGGGGCAGAATTGAATTCTCAGCGGTGGACCTTTTTTCTTTCGTTTTTCGTTTCGCATTTCTCATCGAACAAATACGGTAATTTCAATTACTTCAACTAGTACCGATTGATGGGAGAGAGACATATGTAGATTGAATTGATCGGTGGTATCACCATATTTAGGATTCCAAGAGAGACTGTACTGGTCTGGCTTTTTCGATTGCTCCTGATCAATGGAATGAAATAGAGTACCCATATGTTTTCTGGGAACACATACACAAATTGTATTCGTTTATTGTACGATACACAATTAACTTAATATAGAATATAGTTACCCCGACAGCGACAGAGTACTTTTCAGATGAAACCTACCCCCTTTTCTAACTCCGATTTTGTGTAACCTCAATTACGAATTGAAAACAATTTCTCTATCTCATTTGAATTGCATACTTTCTTTTTGATGTATGTGTCTCAGTCCTCAATCCAAGGAAAGAGGATACTAATATAATAAAAGATCAAACAAAGATCCGCCTCTCTTGTCTTGTTCTAGGGAGGGAAGGAATGAATAGATTTTTTTCTTCCTATTTTACCCCATCGAAGAAAGAACAAAATCAATAAATAAAATAGTGAATTTATCGGAATATTCGATCTTTTTTTTATACCGGGACCCATTTTTATCACACTTCTCTGTCTCCCAAGAAGATTAGATCATCACAAAAACTTCGCTTAGAACTTAACTCATCCTTTTTTCCATTTCACTCCTACTGTTTGGGTCTATGACCAATGGAACACCGGTTAGATAATACCTCATCAGATGATTGTATAAGGAAGACGGTAGGTTATAGAAAAGAAAGAGTGGAAATGATAAATTCAATGGGATTCTTGATTGAATCAGGAATCCCATTTTGGATTCGGTATGGATAAAGGATCTTCCTATGTTATACTATTCAATTCTCGACGATGAATCCGATTTGATAGATCAGATATTGTTATTCATGATATTGATCCGATTCAGTATCATCAGGATGCAATCCATCCCATGGAATTTTCAGGAGAAAGACTTATTATCTCTATGGGATTAGATCCCGAGTTATTGCAAAGCAAAAAAAAAAAAACGATGAGATTATGGAAGTCAATATTCTCGCATTTATTGCTACTGCGCTGTTCATTCTAGTTCCTACTGCTTTTTTACTTATCATCTACGTAAAAACAGTCAGTCAAAATGATTAATTTGAATGAAACTTGACTTATTAGTTCTTATCAATGATTGAAGAAATGAAAGGAATTCAAATCCCAAGTCTTAAATGAAATGAGTGGATTGGAGTCAGCAGTATATGAGATAGTATGGTAGAAAGAACTATATGAACCTTTCTACCACACTATCTATTATTGTATTGTATAAAGTTGTATAAAGATATGTGCTTGATATGGATCAATCTATAATATGTATCTACATATGTCTACATGTAAATAGCACTCCAATTCTATTTCTTCGCTACATCCATTTGTATTGATTCCGATCAATCTGAAATAATCGAACGTCAACTCTTCTAATTCCTAAGTTTCTGATTATTTTCAATATGGATCCCGAGATCTATCGAAACAATCAATGTAGGAAGAATAGTATGGGCATATATTATATAAATTATATAAAAGGAAAAAAAAATAGGGGTTGGTTGCCCCTCATTGTAATATCCATAATTCTGGTAAGGGCCGGTTCATCGAAATAGAATATTTAGGAAGAATTCGGTTGGAAAAAATTTCCATTTCCTATCATGTGTGTTCAGTTTGGAAATACGAACATGGGAATCAAATCATTGAAATCTTTGTTTGATCGAAGGGTTCTTATTCATATATTACTGGATTCTGGTAGAATTTTTGAAATGGGTATATTTTTTTTTTAGCTTCGCAGAATGATCTATTAAACAATTGATACAATTCGATTACTCAACTCAATTATCAATTAGTAGTACCCCTAGAGTCCACTTCTTCCCCATACTACGAGTGAAAGGGAAAATGTAAAGACTACCATTAAAGCAGCCCAAGCGAGACTTACTATATCCATGTGAATTATGTCCCCTATCTCTATGAATATGAAGGAATTATTCCATTATTTATCATTAATAATAGTGGAATCAATGGTGCAGAGTCAAAATGGGATTCTGACCTAATGCTATTGATGAACCAATCCAATGAATACACTCGTAACAAGTTCCTATATGATTTCTGGTAGAATTGGGAAGCATTAATCACAAGCAAGATACACAGTTACCCCCTTGGAAGTTTCAAGGGAATCTTACTAATGGAATATGTAGGAATAGTAAGACCTATTGTTTGTTGCCTTTCATAAGCAAAAGGCCTAAAAATATACCATCAAGATCGATAACTATCTATCACATACCTCTATCTCACATCTAAGCCTTACTGTCTCTGTTTCTGTGAAACAATCGGGAGACACCCTATTACATTCTTGGCGGGGTTACCAAAAAGAAAGAATTTTTTCTT